AGCTGTTTATGTACCTGCGGACGATTTAACTGACCCTGCGCCTGCAACGACATTTGCGCATTTAGATGCTACTACTGTACTATCAAGAGGATTAGCTTCTAAAGGTATCTATCCAGCAGTGGATCCTTTAGATTCAACATCAACTATGCTCCAACCTCGGATTGTTGGTGAGGAACATTATGAAACTGCTCAAAGAGTTAAGGAAACTTTACAACGTTACAAAGAACTTCAAGACATTATAGCTATCCTTGGGTTGGACGAATTATCCGAAGAGGATCGTTTAACCGTAGCACGAGCAAGAAAAATTGAACGTTTTTTCTCCCAACCCTTTTTCGTAGCAGAAGTTTTTACTGGTTCTCCAGGAAAATATGTTGGGTTAGTAGACACAATTAGAGGGTTTAAATTAATTCTTTCGGGGGAATTAGATAGTCTTCCTGAGCAGGCTTTTTATTTGGTAGGTAACATCGACGAAGCTACTGCGAAGGCTATGAACTTAGAAATGGAGAGCAAATCGAATAAATGACCTTAAATCTTTGTGTACTGACCCCTAATCGAATTGTTTGGGATTCCGAAGTGAAAGAAATTATTTTATCTACTAATAGTGGACAAATTGGCGTATTACCAAACCATGCTCCTATTGCTACAGCTGTAGATATAGGTATTTTAAGAATACGCCTTAACAACGAATGGTTAACGATGGCTTTGATGGGCGGTTTTGCTAGAATAGGTAATAATGAGATCACTATTTTAGTAAATGATGCAGAAAAAGGTAGTGACATTGATCCCCAAGAAGCTCAACAAACTCTTGAAAAAGCGGAAACAAATTTGCAGAAAGCGGAAGGTAAGAGACAAACAATTGAGGCAAATCTAGCTCTCAGACGAGCTAGGACACGAGTAGAGGCTATCAATACAATTTCATAACTCGTTTGTGTACCCGACTAAGCAAACTCTTTTGCGTCTAAGTTCTTTTGAACTGCCCATTGAATACAATCAAATAGACAAATAGAATCAAAATTCTGATGCAAATGTCAATTCATTTAATAGATGAATATAACAACTTATTAGATAGCAGAGTTAACGGTATCTAATAAGTTCTACCTACTATTGGATTTGAACCAATGACTCCTGCCGTATGAAAGCAATACTCTAACCACTGAGTTAAGTAGGTCATTTATCATGACAAAGAGAAACAAACGGGACCACTCGCGTCGATGGATTATAAATGGAATATTATTTATAAGCAATATCAATCAAAAAGATCAAAGAGCTCTGATGTTGGGTCGTAGAATATTCATCTTGACAAGAAATTATCTAGATAATAAAATATAGAGTACAAGCACAAGGGCTATAGCTCAGTTGGTAGAGCAACTCGTTTACACGTGCGCCAACGTGTTTCAGAGAAGTCCATCATGTACTCAAAAGATTTGATCTTCTTGAGAAATCAATGTCTTACTCCATGACTTTGAGGGAACAATAGCCTGACAAGGGGTTCGGTGCCTATTTATTTAGTTATGCGCCAAATAAAGCCGGCCTTTGATTTGAGATATTGATAGGGTGAATATTCAGTTTATTCAATGCTAGGCAGAATGAGCACAAGGACTTCAACAAAATCTCTTTTCATCCTATGAGCTTTAAGGTGTATAAAGTTGCATATTTTCTGCTTTAAGCAGGAGAGCCCCGATAGAGACTTTATTTAACTTAGGTTGATCAAGGCCATAGCAGACCTACGTCAAGATAACCCTTCTTTGAAACACTTTGGCAGTGCTCCTAGATCAGTAATGAATCAAAGGGCATGGAGCCATCTCCTGAATCTTTCTTTCAAAAAAAATATGGCAGACTAGCTGATATTTCTATTAGTTAATGAAAGAGCCCAATGCAAAAAACTGCATGTTGGGTTTTTGAAACAGTTCAGCTCATTTTGATAATAACAAGTTTGATCTGTTTTACCGAGAAGGTCTACGGTTCGAGTCCGTATAGCCCTAAATGAAATAAAAATAAAATGACACAAAAATTGGAGAGTTGTAATTTCCGTATTCTTTATATTGTTTGGAACTGTGGAGTGACTTGGTTTATCGGAAAAAATATATATTTCCATAAGTTCGCTCGCGGAGATTTTTTACAGCATAGCATAAGACTGAAAACAAAAACACATGTCAATCGACCCAATCAGTAGCCTTCTAATTTCGGATAAACAAACCCATTTTTCTTCATTAATCTTTGTATTTGTAGATGCATTACCTATTCATTTTCCTGTGCACAGTCGCTGAATTGGTGATACTTTTTTGTATATCTACGCCATTCTGCTGAATTTTTGGAGTCGATACAATGAGCCCGCTTAAAATAATAAAAAACCTAACCTAACTCCAACCGAATCAAATAGAAGTCAAATGGATCTAGGATCGACCAATTGTATTTGTGGACAAGCTATAGTAAAAAAAAAGATATTTTATATCTATAAGTTTTCGTATAAAGATTGTCAAATAGGCTTTTTGGTTGGTAT